ATGAGACATAGAGTGGAGAGAACTCTAGTACCATATTTTAAAAATCAAAAAGATTGAGTTTATCGTTGACTTTTTAGAACAAATCATAAGGATATTGGTACTTTATATTTTATTTTTGCTTTTTGAGCGGGCTTAATGGGGACAGGGTTTAGAGTTATTATTCGAATAGAATTAACAATACCAGGTAAGGTTTTATTGGATGGGCACATTTATAATTTGGTTGTTACTGCCCATGGGTTGGTAATGATTTTTTTTCTAGTTATACCCATGATGATTGGGGGTTTTGGTAATTGATTAGTACCTTTGATGTTGGTTGTTCCGGATATAGCATATCCTCGTATAAATAATGCTAGGTTTTGGTTCTTACCAGTGTCAATAATGTTGTTATTAGGTTCAACGTATGTAGAGAATGGGGCTGGAACTGGGTGAACTATTTACCCTCCATTATCTAGATTACTAGGGCATCCAGGGTGTGCAATGGACTATGTAATTCTTTCTCTTCATGTGGGTGGTGCTTCTTCAATTATGGCGTCCATCAATTTTCTTATTACGAGTGTTAGGATGCGGACAGGTGTGATGAGGCTACTTCGTACTACTATGTTTGTATGGTGTATTGCTGTTACATCTTTCTTACTAATTTTAGCTATACCTGTTTTAGCAGGAGCTTTGACAATACTGCTCACTGATCGTAATTTTAATACTAGATTCTTTGATCCAACTGGATTGGGAGATCCTGTTTTATTTGTACATTTATTTTGATTTTTTGGGCATCCTGAGGTTTATATTTTAATTTTACCTGCATTTGGAATTATTTCTCATGTTATTAAGGTTGGGTGTTCAAAGTTGGAGTTGTTTGGAAAGGTTCCAATAATTCATGCTGTGATTTCTATTGGGATTTTAGGGTTCATTGTGTGGGGACATCATATGTTTACGATTGGGATAAATGTAGATAGACGAGCTTATTTTAGAACCGTTACTTTTATTATTGCTATTCCTACTGGTGTAAAGGTGTTTAGATGGATTGCTACTATGAGGGGTGGAATTGTAAAGGATTGACCTATAATGTATTGAGCTGGGGGGTTCTTGTTTTTATTTACTACAGGTGGTTTAACTGGAATTGTATTAGCAAGTGCTTCTCTTGATGTGGCTCTTCATGATACTTATTATGTAGTAGCTCATTTTCATTATGTGCTTAGAATGGGTGCAATTTTTGCCTTATTTGCTGGATTTCATTACTGATTTCCCTTGTTTTCTGGTATTGGAATAAATCCTGTTTGGAGAAAAAGGCAATTCTTTAGTATATTTATTGGTGTAAATAGAACTTTCTTCCCACAACATTTTTTAGGTATAGGTGGAATACCGCGTCGATATCAAGACTATCCTGATTCTATACATGGGCTTAATATATTCTCTAGGTGAGGCTCAATAGCGTCTTTAGCTAGTTTATGATTATTTTTATTTATTCTTTGGGAGGCAATAATTAGAAAACGGTGTCTTATTTTTGCTATAGCAGGACCTGCAGAGGCTGAATGAACTGGGAAAGGGTTTCCTCGGCCGCAGCATAATGCTTCTCAGAATCCTTTCGGAATGCAGTTTAAATTAAGAAATGATCCTCATCGTATGGAGGTTTGACTTAAGGAAATGAGGCAGTTAGGTGGGAAATCAAAGAAAGGTTAGTAAATCAATGGTGTGATTATTATTATCATTGGTTTAAGGTTTGTATATTATTTATTTATTTATAAGGTATTAATTAGACTAAATAGAGTTTGAAAAATAATTAGGGTGTCAGATAAATGTGTTAAATTTAGGATTTAATTATGGGTACACTCCCCCTAATAGTGAGGATAGTGGTTGTGAGAGTTTTGATACTGGTGAGTGTGGCGTTTTATATTGTAACAGAACGAAAGGGTTTAGGAATGCTTCAATTACGGCAAGGCCCTAATAAGGTTGGGTTTAAAGGATTAGTTCAGCCAGTAGCTGATGGGGTGAAGCTTTTCACTAAGGAAATAATTTTTCCATATTCTTCTATTAAGTCTATATATATTATTGGGCCTCTTATTTGTTTTAGTTGTGCTTATTTACTATGGGGTTTGTTTCCTTCTGTTTATAGCTGTTTCTATCTTAGATTAGGAATTTTGTTTTTTGTATGTGTTTCTTCTTTTAGGGTGTATGGGGTGTTTATGGTAGGTTGGTCTTGCGACTCTCGTTATGGATTCTTAGGCGCAATACGAGCTATTGCGCAGAGGATCTCGTATGAGGTTTTTTTGAGAACTTGTTTGTTTTGTCCGTTAATAATAATTGGGTCTTATAGGTTAAATGATTGTCGTATAAGTGAATTTCCTAGGGTCTTATTAGGACAGGAAGTACTATTACTATGGGTTATCTGCGTGTTGGCCGAAACTAATCGTGCCCCATTCGACTTCGTTGAGGGGGAATCTGAGTTGGTGGCAGGATATATAGTTGAATTTGGAGGAGTAGGGTTCGCCTTACTAGCTTTGGCAGAGTACAGAAATATAGTATTTATAAGTATAGTAACTAGACTTTTATTTTTTAGTTGATTTTGGGGATTAACTATTTTTAATAGGTTATTTTTTTCTTTTTTCGTTGTTGGAGTTAGGTATTTCCTTGTTTGAGTTCGTGGAGTTGTTCCCCGTTTCCGTTATGATTTATTAATAGGGTTGTGTTGAAAGGTGTTATTACCTCTTAGGATTTGTCTATTAATAGTGTATAGGGGAGTCATTAGGGATTTAGACTTAGTATTAAATTAGGTAAGATATAATCTTATAAAATGTTTGGGGTTATGGGAAGATTGTCAGGAGTAGTAAGATTCTTATTTAGGCTTATCGGTGTAGTAGTAGGATTTATTAGAGTAAGAATATTAGGAGTTTGGGTAGGGATAGAGTTGAGTTTTTTATCTGTAATTTGCTTTGGGAGTGGGTCTAGTACTGAAGAAACTGAGAGAATAATAAAATATTTTATTATTCAGGTAATGGGATCCTGTGTTTGTGCTATAGGGTTTCTAATGGTGGTAAATATATTTGAAATTATACTTGGGCAGTTCTTAATTATAATTGGGATAATTATAAAATTAGGGGTGTTCCCTTTTCATTTTTGGGTGGGACCAGTAGTGAGGAAGTTATCTTGGGGGGGTTGTGTTGCTATCCTTCTATTGCAGAAACTAATTCCTCTTTGGGTGTTCAGAAATTATATTTTGTTTTTTAAAGACGTAAATCGGATTGAGTTTTTATGTTGTATAACTTCATTGGTTGGGTGCCTTGGAGGGTTGAATGTCCTTAATTATCGGGTTTTACTAGGCTTTTCTTCTGTACAGAATTTAGGATCTATGGTTTTATTATCGTGTTGTCATGAATTTTATCTATGAATATTTATTGTAGTGTATTTTATTCTAAGGGGGTTTTTGATAATGAGATTGTGGGTGCTAGGTGTTTATGGATTTCAAGATTTAGTAAAAGAGAAGAGTCCGAAAAGATTTGATAATTTTTGATGGGTTTCTCTTTACTTTCTATCTAGGGCTGGTATCCCCCCATTTGTAGGGTGTGCTATGAAGGTGGCCCTCATTTATGGGTGTTGGAATTATATACCGCTTGGCACCGGCTTTTGTGTGTTAACATCGTGTATTAGTTTAGTTTTTTATTTAGGTGTAATTCTATCTGTAGTTATTTTTTGGGGAAAGAGTAGATCATTAAGTAAGGTTTACTATGGCTTTAGAAATTCAAAAGTGAGAGTGTTAAGGTTGCTAGTTAATTTAGCTGGGGGCTTTCTGATTTATTTGGTTTTAAGACTCTAATGTTAATAGGTGTTTGTTTTTTTTTCTTTGTTATGTGTTATGTGACAGGAAAAATTTTTTCTTAATGTCTTACTATTATTCGAGATCTTAATAATTAGGTTATTTGTTTTATGTGTATATGGTGGGATCTTAAGGGAAAGGGTTATAGTAGCATACACTTCTATTATAGTTTTGTGTTTAGACGTGAGAGGATCTATTATAGGGTTGGCTTTATTGGTAAACTCTAGTCGTGGTACAGGTGACTTGAAAGTTCATTCTTTTAGATTTTTAAGATTTTAGTAAAAGCTTTGAAGTTTTTTTATATTGTGATGTAAGAAAATGTAAGCTATTTTTTGAATAGGTGTCTATAATAAAATAGGCTTATAGTATAAAATAAAGGGGATTTTCATTTCTGATATTTTGTAAAGGAAGTAGAAGAAGTCTTAATATTAATCTAGTTGTTTTGTATTATAAGTTATAAATTTATAGAAATTTTGTAGGATAATGGGAATTATTTTATATAGGTTAGTTTATTTTTAGATAATTTAGGTTAATTGCTTTGTTATTTGTTGTAAAAAGTTTAGGGATTTTTTAGTTTTTGGTTGAATTATTAATAAAATTGGGTTACTCCATCTCAAGAGTTTGAAAGTGGGAAGAGGTGTGGACGGGGTAACGAAAAGAATTTTTACTTTGTGTAGGATGATGATTGGGCATTAAGTGACACAAAGGTTTCACCTTTTTCACGGGGGCCGACTTTAGGGTTAACCATAAATAAAAATTTATTTATGGTGCGGTTAAAGTGCGGGGTTTGGTAATCTAATCACCAAAGGAACATTAGTGCCATTCTCAAAGCTCCAAGACCAGAAATAACAGATTATTAATACTAATTCACAGTATTAATTACCAAGTGGTTATTAAGGTTGAAAGTGCTGATTTAGAGAAGATTTTCATACACAGAAGTCATAGTCTCATACTTGAGATAGGTAGAAAAGGTACAGTTATAATATTTCTAGCCTCTACAGTAGGTCGTAGGATAAAGGATTGTAAGTGCGGTATAGGCCGGGGGGGACTATACCGTGAATAACTGCTATGATGGTGGAAAACTAGATAATAGTTTTAGTAGCTACTATCTCTTGGTAAAAATTGGTTAAGAAATTAATCAATTAATGACCTATCTTCCTAGATTGCCCTACTGTAGCGGGTTTACGTGAGCTGGCCACGTTCCTATAGAATAAGGAAAACTGGGAATTTATCAGTAAAGACGTTTCTATGGGGGGGGAAAGGGGGGGGTCCTTAAAAAAACTCCTTTTTTTAAGAACTAATAACTATAAATGTAGAGCTTTTTAGTGTATATATAATTTTCCCCCTTCTCCTGTTAATAATAAATCATCCAAATTGAGATGATTTATTATTAACAGAGAATCCGATCTTTGTATAGAGGGGACTTTACAGGGATATTTATATTAAACATAGAAATAAAAATATGGTTTAGTCTTAGCTATGAGATGCCACAAGTGGTGTAAAGAACAGATAAGGTAATTAGTTAAACTTTGTTGTGCTATATTAGAATAGATAATTTTCCTAATATGAACTATTGTTATAATGAATTTTGGAAGAGTGTTTCATTTATGACTTATTTTGTATTTTGAAAAGTAAAATAGCCTATTTTAGGTTTGGTACGCGTTGGCGTGAATTTTTTCTGCGGGAGGGAATGCCCGCTACTGTGGGGAGGGGAAAATGAGCTACTGACACCTCAGACTTTCCCCTCCTTCCCAATGTTTTTAGCTGTGATGAGTGATGTTGCAAGGCGTTATTTTACTTTGATACTAAAATTTCTGTAAGAAATTGCCTCTTAGAGCACCCTTAAGGTGTCTTTGAAGAGATGATACCTTAAGGGTGCTCTAAGGGATTCTTCCTAAGGGTCGTCCCAAAAAGTGCAAAGTGCGTTGGGATTTGATCGTGGGACTCTAAGAAAGTTTAAAAAATCAGGTCAGGATGGAAGCCGGACGTTAGGATTATGATCGTGGGACTCTAAGAAAGTTTAAAAAAATCAGGTCGGATGGAAGCTGGGGTAGGTGTTGTGCCAGAAAAATTGGGTTATCTTGATGAGGTAAAATATAGGAGTAAATTCCTCGGCACCTTGGGATTGTATTGGGTTTTTTATAGATCTTATGTAAAAATGATAGGGTGAAATCAATTGGGGTTTTCAGATCCTGGGACAGAAAGAGCGGGGCGTTTGTTCTGTTATCATGATCTTGTTATAGTTGTAGTGGTTTTTGTGTTAGTTTTGGTCGGCTGATTTATAATAGTTATATTATCTGCTAAGACTCTTGTCAAAGGTCAGTTGGACTTAACTATTAAGAAACATGAGATTTTGGAAATTGTATGGACTATTGGTCCTGCAGTGTTTTTGTGTGTGATTGGTTTTTTTTCCTTAAATAATCTTTACTACATGAGAGGTAGGGGTGCTCCTATATTTTCTTTTAGGGCTGTGGGGCATCAATGGTATTGGGAGTATATTTATGAGTCAAACTCTAATTTGAAATTAATATCAATAAGAGTGTCTTTAAAGAGGGAACTTGATTCTTTATATAAAGAATGGGAACAATATAGGGTGAATTGTGAATGTGATACTTCCATTAGATCTATGGACTCTAAATTTGATAGGTTAACCCAGAGAAATAAAGAATTAGCTCAGTTAAATGATTATTTTATAAATATTTTCTCTAGAGTTGATAGAGAAAAAAATAAGCTTAGAGTAGAGCTGATGCATGCATGAAAGTTGTGTGGAGCTGCATGTGGAGGATTTTCTGAGATACATGCATTGAGAGCATTAAAAGATTTTCTTAGGTGTGGCCGTGAGTTTATTCTAAAATGTGAGGATGAGTTAATCAAACCTCTTGAATCATTGTTAGTATCTGGATTTAAAGAGCATAGAAGAATTTTGGATAGGCTTTTTTTAAGAATAGTTGAGACTAGCGTAATAGATAGAGAAGGAGAGCTACGTTACGACTCTTATATTATGGCTGAGGAGCAATTAACTAACTTAGAGGAAGTCGGGTTCGGGGGATTCCGTCGTGGTGATGTGAGGATTCCTTGTTTTGCTTGCTGTGGTGTAAAAAATGAGGTTTTGGTATCTACAGCTGATGTAATACATAGATGAGGTGTTGCCGAGTTGGGAATTAAGATTGATGCTGTCCCAGGACGGGTTAATTCCGGGTTTATTACTCCTATAGTGCCTGGATATTATTACGGATTTTGTTATGAGCTATGCGGGTCAGGACATAGAGAAATACCTATTGTTGTTGTTGTCTTGAATATAGAACAGTATTTAATGATGCTTAACTTTTTACAACAAATAACTAGTTAATGGGGGCTTTGATGGGTATATGTATACAATATAATTAATATGTCTAAGATTTATTAATGGTTATTTTGTTAAAATGGAGGAGAGTTAAAAAAGAGGAAGTCAAAGTATAGTTTATTAAAATATTAGTTTTGGGAATTAAAGATGCCTGTGTTATGATTAGGTTACTTTGAGTGAAGTTTGTTTATCGTAAGCAACTGAAGGGTATATCTCAACTTAGGGATCTTGTTTATGATTTACCTGTTCCTATAAACTTGAGAAAAATATGAAATTTTGGTTCTCTCTTAGGGATATGTTTATCTATTCAGCTTATTTCTGGGTTATTATTAAGGATGCATTATACGGCGAGATCGGCTGAGGCGTTCAATTCAGTGGTTCATATTATGCGAGATGTTAATGAGGGTTGAATGTTGCGTTCCTGCCATGCTAATGGGGCTTCTTTATTTTTTGTAATAGTGTATCTTCATATTGCTCGAGGGTTATATTATCATTCTTTTTTCTCGAGTGGTGCTTGGTGATCTGGAGTTGTACTACTTCTTGTTTTAATAGGAATTGCTTTTACTGGTTATGTGTTACCTTGAGGTCAAATATCGTTTTGGGGTGCAACTGTTATTACAAATTTATTAAGGGCAATTCCTTCAGTAGGAGAGTCTTTAGTGCAATGGGTGTGAGGAGGAATTTGTGTTGGTGATGCGACTTTAAAACGGTTCTTTACTTTTCATTTTATGTTTCCATTTGCTTTGGCTGGATTGGTTCTTTCTCATTTAATATTAATTCATGAGTATGGAACTAGAAATCCTCTAGGGGTTGATAGGAAAGGAGATATGCTCCCTTTTCATTCTTATTATACGGTGAAGGATTTATTAGGGATGTCTTTAACATTAACATTTTTTGGGATTTGTGTGTGTCTGTATCCAGACTTTTTTTTAGATCCAATTAATTTTGTTCCTGCTGACACTATAAAGACTCCTCTTCATATTCAACCAGAATGATATTTTTTATTCGCCTATACTATTCTTCGTAGGATTCCAAGAAAAGTAGGGGGGATTGTAGCTTTAGCGGGGTCAATTGCCGTGTTGTTTATTTTGCCCTTTTACCCAAAACCAGTATTTAAAAATATTCAACACAACCCATTAAGGCAAATAGTGTTCTTTTTATTTATTGGTGATTTCGTATTATTAACGTTTTTGGGGATGTGTGCAGTAGAGGAGCCGTATGTAACTATAGGGTTTATGGCTAGAGTTGTGTATTTTTCTTTCTTTTTAGTATACCCAATAAGGTGGTTTCTTTATGAGAAGTATTTATTTAGTTCTAAGTTTATCAAGGAAAAGAATCTTAATCTTAGGTTGGATGGTTTGGCGTCGTCTAGTGTGTAATTTTTATAGTTTTTGCTACAATGAAGCTTAATAGAGTAAAGGAAATAAGGTTTAATTCTTTATTTTGAGGTTTGTTCGGACTTTATTTTAAAGAGAGATGTGGAAATATTTGTTGTTAAAGAGATCTTTCAAAAAAAGTATTGAGAAAAATTTATTTGGAGTAAAAATTTGAAAAGAAGATAATCATAAAAAAATAAAATTTGTTAAAAAAAGTTCTTTTTGTATCATGATCTGTAGAAATAAAAAATTAATTTTTTGTCCCGAAAATTTTAGAGCTACTGTGCTTAAGGAGTTTGTTGCAGAAAACTCTTATAGATTATGGTGGAGGTGATATGCCTTTCGAAAAGGTTGATAGCTGGTTAAGAGAAAAATATATTAAAGTATAGAGGTGAGAAAAGCTAAGAGAAATTAGTTTTTCACTATTCAGACCTTTTAGGTTAAGCTTGAGGGTAAAAATAAGAGTAAGGAAGTAAAGTAGGATTTTTATTGTCTATCTTGTAAAAAATTATTAATAAAGTGGTTTGTTTTAAGTAATAATTCTGTATCTTTTGAGTTATAATAACTAGTTATAATGTTATAAGTATAGAATCAGTAGTTGTGAAGTGGAAAGAGTAAAATGAATACCGTTTTAAAGAGTTTTTAAGGTAAATTTTCTAAGGTTGTAAAGAAAGACTTACAATATTGAAGTTTTTAGGTGAGTTGAAATGAGTTATAAGAATAGATACCTTTTTTAAAGGAATTCGACAAATAAGGTTTATGCCTGTTTAACAAAAACATCGCTTTCTGGTTTCTAAAATAGAAAGTCGGGCCTGCCCGGTGAATATTAATTAAACGGCTGCAACGAGAGTTGTGCTAAGGTAGCGCGATAATTTGTCTCTTAATTGGAGAATGGTATGAAAGGTTTGACGTAGACCTATTGTCTCTAAAGAAAAAAATGAAGTTTCCTTTTAAATGAAAAGGTTTAAATTTTTGTAAAAGACGAGAAGACCCTGCCGAGCTTAATTAGGTTTATAATTTAGTTATTGTTACTATTTTGTGGGCTGAATCTTAGTTGGGGAAAGCTAAACTTAAGAGAACAAGTTTATAAGAGACATAGATCCTCTTTGAGAGAAAATTGGTAAAAGCTACCGCAGGGATAACAGCGTAATTTTTCTTAAGAGATCTAATTGAGTGAAAAGTGTGCGACCTCGATGTTGGATTAGGAAAACTTCTTGGTGCAGCAGCTAAGAGTGTAAGACTGTTCGTCTTTTAAATTCCTACATGATCTGAGTTAAGACCGGCGTGAGCTAGGTTGGTTTCTATCTTTAGTAATAATTCCTATTGTACGAAAGGATCCAGGTGTAAAGTTTTTCTTTGTTGACTAATACAATTAGTGTAATATTTTTCAATAAGTTTTAGTAGAGGGTTAGGTTTACTAATATAATAATTTAAGGATGATAAGAGATATATTTAGGGTGTTTGATTATTTTTTAGGTAGAACTAGCTTTATTGATTGTATTGTACCATGGCATGGAGGCCTTTTATTATTATTTTATTTATGTTGTTATTCGGTATATTTCTATGAGTACAGACAATTAGAAGTATTTTTGTTTTTTTTGGTTGATTCATTATTGGAAGGGATGCCTGAGATATCTAAAATTTGAGCTGGTACTCCCCATTTAATGATGAGATTATTTTTCCTTTTATGAAATATTTGTGAGATGGGGTTACTTCCTTATAGATTTTCATTAGGAGCACATGTTGTAATTAGAAGTGCTTTATCTATTCCTTTTTGGTATATAACTTTTGTTATAAATTTTAATTCGAATTGACGTTTATCTTGGGTTAAAGGTATCTATGAGGGGAACTCTTTTCCTGTAAGAATAGTAGTAATTGGTTCGGAGTGTGTTAGAATCTTAATGCGTCCAGTAACTCTAGCGGCTCGGCTTAGGTTAAATATTGTTGTTGGGGGTATTGCGATAAAGATTATTTCTTCTCTGATTTTAGGTTTATTTTTTCCTTTTAGTTATAGAATTACTCTTGTCAGAGGTTCTGTGTTTTCTGGTGTATTATGTTCTGTGTTTATACTATTTTTGGGTCTTGTGGAATTTTGTATAATGACTTTACAAAGAATAGTTTTTTATGCATTATTAGTTTCTTATCTTTCAGAAGTAGTAGTTAAGCCTGAGTAAAATTATGTAATGAAATTTAGTGTGATTTTTTGAGAGAAGCGGGGTTTTAGGTCCTTACAGCAGTTTGGCAGGTGTTTCTGTTTTTATTATTTTTATAGGGTTAGGATTTATAGGACTAGCTGTGATAGTTAGTCAAAAATGACGTTATGAAAGAGATAAGCTTACTAGGTTTGAGTGCGGGTTTGATCCAATAAGAAGAAGTCGGATACCTTTTTCTCTTCGGTTTTTTTTATTAGCTCTTCTTTTTTTAGTGTTTGATTTAGAAATAGTATTGTTTTTTCCTTATATTTTTAGTGTAACAAATTGTTTTGTTGAGTTGAGGGTAATAAGAAAAATTTGAAGAGTGATCTTTTTATTAATTTTAGTTTTAGGGTTGATTCACGAACTCAATGAAGGAACTTTGGATTGGGAAATGGATGAGTAGAATGCAGTTAGTGTATTTAAAATCAAATTAATATTTGCGTAATAAACGGTGTAATTACTTGTTTTTTACTGTGTTTTGCCTTTTTATGTACGATGAAGGTTATAAATTTAGCAGGTGGGGTAACACTAGTATTGGAATGAGAAATGAGAGAAAAATTTTTAAGTGAAATGAGTTTCCTTTTAGTGGTTGATTGAGTAAGGTGTAGGTTTGTGAGGAGTGTGTTATTTATTTCTGGGTGTGTGGGGCTTTTCAGTAATTTTTACATAGCTCACGACAGTTTTATTGAGCGGTTTACCCATTTAATCCAGGTTTTTGTTCTGTCAATAGTAATTTTAATTTTATTTCCTGGATTTTGGAGTATAATGGTTGGGTGAGATGGATTAGGAGTTGTATCCTTTCTTCTTGTAGTATATTACATTAATAGGGAGTCACTTTCGGCGGGAATAATCACAGCGATTAGAAATCGGATTGGGGATGTCTGCTTTATTATAGTTATTAGGGTCTTAAATTGTTTTTTAAGTTTTAGGTATATGAGGGGTAATGTTTTTATTGTGTCCTTTTTAGGTGTGTTAATTATGTTGGGAAGGATAACAAAAAGTGCTCAGGTTCCTTTTTCTGCCTGGTTACCAGAAGCTATGGCAGCTCCAACTCCGGTTTCTACCTTAGTGCACTCTTCAACTTTAGTAACTGCTGGTGTTTATGTGTTAATTCGGTTTATGGAATATTTAGGTGAGTTCGAAAAAAGGGTTTTAATAGTAGTATCCTTTATTACCATTATTATAGCCGGGAGAAGAGGGAGTCTTGAAGTAGATATAAAAAAGGTTGTTGCACTTTCTACGTTGAGTCAAGTAGGTATAATAATGTTTACCCTTAGAATAGGGTCTAATGAGGTAGCATACTTTCATTTGCTGGTTCATGCTTTTTTTAAGGCATTAATGTTTATGTGTGTTGGTGGAGTTATTTTTTATAGAGGGGGTTATCAAGATGCGCGGTTTTTGGGGGGAATCTGGTTCAAGCTTCCTTTAACTAGATGTTTATTAATCTTTAGAAATTTATCTTTAATAGGTCTTCCTTTTCTTTCTGGATTTTATTCTAAAGAATTAATTATAGGAACCTATTTAGTGGGAAATTGTAGTTGGATTAGGTCTATCTTATTACTATTTTCTTTAGGATTTACTATATGCTATGCAGTTCGAATGATGATGTTAATATTAATAGACATAGGGTCTTGTTCCTGAATTCACTTTAAGATGGAAAATGGATTTTATATTGCGTCCCTTGTCTTAATATCTAACGGAGCGGCTGCAATAGCCGTATTTATACAACTTTATTTAAGAAGCTTTGAGAATAAAATTTTATTTATACAAGGGAGGATTTTTTATTCTTTTATGGGGAATTTATCTGTAGTGTTACTTAATGTTATTGTGTTGCTTATTCTCTTTAAGTTTTCGCCAGTATCAAAAATTTTGAAAAGGATTTTTAGGAGTATGTGGTTTTTAAAGCCAATAAGAGGAAATATTATTAGAAAATTTTTTCTTATTAATGTGTCTAAATTTGTTAATAGAGTAGAGATGAGAGTGATTCGAGGTTATCTTTTTCAGGATGGTCTAAAACTTATGGTATTAGGCCTAAGTAATAAATTTCGTAAAATGAACTTTAGTTTAATTGGGTTGGCCTTATTTTATTGTGTCTGTTTTATGGTGTTAGTTTACTATTAGTTTTTGTAATAAGATTTGGATAGAGTTTAGTTTAACTATGAGAAGAATTTATTTATTCAAGATTATAAAAGAGTTAATTGGTAGCTGTTACTAAAATGGGTTATTCTATAAGTGGAATTTTAAATAATATTTAATTTATTGATATAATCAATAGTGGCTCAGTTTGCTCCAATATTTTGTTTTATTGTGTTTTCTGTTTTATGATTGGCTTATTTTTTTGTTGTGTGTTCATTATGGTGAAGTGTAAAGCGGCCTTATAGATTTTAACAACGATATTAGGTATATACTAATTGTTAGAATAACTTGTGTTTTATGGGCATTTGTGTTTGAGAATGTTGGTTGAACAGTTTTAGTGTTAAGGGTTAGAGTATTAGCAAGAATCGTTGTTATACCAGGATACAACTACACACTAGTCAGAGAGTGAATTGGTATAGATGAAATGAGATTGTTAATAATTGTCTTATGTATTTTAGTAACAATAATTAGATTAGTGAGAAGATGTAAAGATATCAAAAGAGGAAGGTCATTAAAAATAGGGGGATTCAGAATTGAGGAAATAGTATTTTTGATTTGTTTAGGTAGATTCTTTTTTTTTCAATCGTGTAGATGAATAGACTTTTATTTCTTTTTTGAGTTTACTTTAATTCCAACTTTTTTTTTAATTTTAAAGTGGGGTTATCGTCCTGAGCGATTGCAGGCAGCCTCCTACATGATGCTTTATACTGTTAGGTCCTCTCTCCCTTTATTCATAGGCCTTATGTGGATATGATCATATGCAGGGAGAGATAATATGCTATTAGCAAAAATGAATAGTAGATTTCGTCTAGTTGATATAGAGTGACCATGACTTATTATATCCTTAGGATTTCTAGTAAAGTTGCCTGTTTATGGGGTGCATGGATGACTTCCTAAAGCCCATGTAGAGGCGCCTTTAAGAGGTTCTATGTTATTAGCGGGGATTTTATTAAAATTTGGTGGCTATGGTCTTATTCGTTTCATATGGTTAGTAGAAATTTCGTCCAGAATAATCACTCAATTAGTTCTCATTGTTTCTCTTTGAGGTGGTGTACTAAGAGGATTGATTTGTATATGCCAGAGAGATATAAAATCTTTAATTGCTTACTCATCGATTGGTCACATAGGAATAAGCTTAGGGAGTTTATTAAGTTTTTATAGAGTTGGCAAAATATCTTGTGTATGTGTTATATTTGCTCATGGGTTGTGTTCTCCTATTTTGTTTTCTTTAGCGGCGAGATCCTATGATATTTGTGGTTCTCGAAATGTATTATTAGGTCGGGGGGTACTACGAATTTTTCCTGTTTTTTCTGTGTTATGGTTTTTATTTTGTATTTTAAATATGGGAGTTCCTCCTTCTCTTAATTTCTATAGGGAGGTGTTCTGTGTTGGAAGGCTTATATGGAGAAATTTTTTATTTGGGATACTAGGTGGCCTAATATGTTTTATTTCTGGGTGTTATTGTTTAATTTTATTTGGGTTAGTAAGACATGGTGGTTTCAGGATAGTAGAGAATAGAAATACAAACCTAAGGATTCGATATGTGTTTTCTTCAGTGTTTATTATGGTTGTTCTCTTTTTTGGGGGTTTTTGTTTAGATGTATTTATAGTATAATTTGAGCTAATCTAGTTTAAATAAAATGTCTCTTTGTGGCAGTGAAGATAACAATTTCTTGTTGATTGGTTTTCTTATAGTGTAAATAACACGTCAGTCTTTCAAACTGAAGATGACAAAGCTCTAAGGGATTTTATATTGGATAGTGATTAGTTTGAACCTAATCGAAGGGTGTTCGATTCACCCAAGATCCTCTCTAGGTAAGATCGAAGAGGCGTCTGTAGAAGTGTTAAGTTGTAACCTTAATTATGGTGTAATAAAAACCCCTCTTTAGAAAAAATGAAAGGTAGAGATAAACTAAAAAAGTTGTTTGGTTCATGCCCAAAATATAAGATTTAAAAAAATCTTTTTCTGCAAGTTATTTAACTGTGTCGGTAGGGTAGTTTAACAAAAACATAAGATTGTCAATCTTAAGAGGCCTCATTATGGTTCCTACTTCTTATTAAGGTAGGAGTAAACTAAGAAAGTTATCTGGTTCATACCCTGAGTATAGAAATAATATTCTCTCTTACTATTATAGAGTTTATTTTTGTGTTATGTTGTTTAGGTTCGATGAATGTAATGAGGCGTTATGACCACCCTATATTTTTTGGGTTTGCCTTGTTATTATTAACAGTCGGAATAAGGAGAGTTGTTAGACTTTTTAACGGTATTTATGGGTTTGCATTATTTATATGTATTGTAAGAGGGATTTTGGTAGTATTCGCTTATAGAATTGCGCTAGTACCTTTAATAAGGGAAAAGAAGGAGGCAGAAAAAATAATTGCGCAAGAAAACAAGCTGTTTAAATCTCTAAAAGTAAGACATGGGGGGAGAATGGTAATACTCATAAGATTTTTTTTTTCTTTTTTTTGTGTTCTACTATTAAGGTTTATAGAGAAAGGAATTGGAGTTGGAGGCTTTCAAGGAGTCTTATATATAAGGGATGATTGAGGAATTGGTATAAGATTATTTAGGGTTTTGTTGTTTTTGGTAATAGTGTTCTGTGTAAGTGTTGCTGGAAAATATAAAGGGGCTTTAATCAAATAATTTAAGATAGAAAGTGTTGTAGAAGAATAAGCTTAGACTAGTTTTTGTAGCTTAAGATGAAAGCGGGGAGCTTTTAACTCCTAGATGCAGTCAATCTGTCGGAAACTTCAAGGAATAGTATATAAAGTGCGTTTTGTTTACACCAAAAAAGAGAAGTTTTCTTCCTTGAAATATAAGTTGAAGATATAGGGTTATAGTAGTTTAAATTTAGAACATAGCTTTGAAGCGGCTGGAGTGGTAAGTTTTCCCTAGAACATGGAGTGTTAAGTTATGTAGACTATAGTATTTCAAGTACTGAAGAGGAAAGGGTTTTCACACTTTAGAGTAAGTGGCGTAGATAGCGTATATGATTTCGGGTCATAAGGGGCATTTTGCCTTACTCTGTTGGGGTGGCAGAAATATGCGTCAAATTTAAGCTTTGGAGATGGGAGGAAATTCCCCCCTAGCAATAATAATAGTATAAGGAGTATGTCTGTCTTCCAAACAGAAGGTTCAAATTTCTGATTATTATAGGTAGAGTGGTGTATAGAGCACGTAGAGTTTTGGTCTCTAAAGGAGTAATTCACTTTGCTTTCTACTATGAATGGTATTTTATACTTGAGCTTTAGTTTATTAAGAATTTTTGACTGTTAATCAAAAGGAGGTGAAGAAATCAGGCTTAAAAGGGTTAGTAGTTAATATTATATAATGGGAGTCTTGTAAACTTCAGTAAGTTGATACTCTAACCCTGAAGAAGTGTGGTCTTTTAGTTTATAAAAAATGTTAATTTGCAACTTTAAGGAAAGAGAAATCTAAAGACTTGATAAATTAGTACTTTAAGTAAAAGGTCAGGTTTGCGTCTTGAAATTGACATTATTGTCCTAATTTGGGAGAAAAGTTGGTCGTGAGTGGATTTCTAATCTGTTTCATAAGCAGTTCAATTCTGTTTTTTTCTCTGTGGCACGAACGGGCTTTACAGTTTTAAAAAGGAGTCCTTGACCTATTTACGTATCTTTAGGGGTTCTGGGGGTAGTATCTAGTTTTATTTGCGCTATTCACGGGGGAATGGTGTACTATAGTTTGTTGAGGGCCTTATTTTCTTGGGGGTTTCTTATAGGGTCTTTGTTTGGGTGGTGAATAGATATAATTTATGAAGGTAACTTTAAGGGTCATTATACCTCTCGTGTTAAGCAGAATTTATGATGGGGGTTTATTATGTTTGTAGTTTCTGAGGTTTTCTTTTTTGGATCATTTTTTGCTAGATGGTATTATTATGGTGTAGGTGAAAAAAGGCAAGTTTTATTAGGAAGTTGGCCTCCAGTGGGGATTTCTGCTATAGACCCATGGAAGATTCCTAGGGTTAATACAATCTTGCTGTTAAGGTCTGGTGTGAGAGTTACTTGGTGTACTAAATGTGTAGAATGCATAAGGAAATTTAGTCCTAACAATTATAATTTTTTCTTATTTAAAGAGCAATTAGGAATGGATGTAATGAAGTATAGAGGCGTAGAAAAAAATTATATTCAAAGAGTGTTTAAGGAGAAAAAGTCTTTAATGGGAAAATATTTTGTGAGAAAAGATAGTTTAAATAGTCTTCGCACACAGGCTTTAGTATCAATGTTTTTATCGTTAGGGTTGGGGAGAATTTTTATATACCTCCAGTCACTTGAATACCGGTGAGCTAGTCTTTGTATTAGGGATAGGACTTTTGGTGGTTGTTTTTTTATTTTAACTGGGTTTCATGGAATACATGTTATTTTGGGAATTTGCTTTTTAAGGGTGTGTTTGGTCCGAATTTATTATAATCATTTTTCATATCGTCGTTCGTATGTAGGATTAAAGTGTGCGGTTCTTTACTGGCATTTCGTTGATGTGGTATGGATTGGTGTGTTTATTAGGGTTTATTTATGGCCTTATTTTTTTTAAAGTTATAAACTTTAAGAAATTAAATTATAAACTTTGTTGTTTTTATTTAGGGTTCTTTAGGAATTTGTATTAATTGTATTGCCAATAATACTGTGTTGGTTATCCCTTTGATTGCACATGGTATTTAAATGAGGAGTGAGAGGTTTACGATAAGCAAGAGTGGGTTTCTTAGGAATATATTAGGTAATTTCTTTGGAAGATTTACTAGTTCTATATCCTATTGTAACAAATAAATTATTATAATTAATAATTCAGGAATTGTCTTATAATTGAATGAAGTTGTGTACTCTCATATATATGGGGGTTATACAGCTACGGAAAGTTATTTGACTATAAAAAAATTGCTGCTAAATTTGTTGTGAGATGGAATCTTTAGATGCTTTTAATATGTTTGTATAATTTCTTTAAGTGTCTTTTAGTTTTTCGATAATGGGCGCGGTAGAAGAACTCAACACCAGTGCGGAGTATTGACAAAATATGGAAATATAGAGTAAGCAATAGGGAATGAGGGCGGAATAATAAAGTGCCAGCATTCGCGGTCAGTCTTTTTGACTCCAGCCAATAAGTATCGTATAATAGTAAGGAATGAGGAGAAAACAGTTATCTATTAATAGATACGGTAAAATGTGGCTATGATGAAAAATATTATAGAATCATAATAGTAAAAATGAGATAGTTTTTAAAGTATAACCTAATAAGGCTGCATAACTGAGACAGGGATCTGTACCCCAGTATTAAAGCTTTCTAGTGGTGTACGGGTACTACGAGCAAACGTGCTTAAAAACCAAAGAGGTTGGCGGTGTTTCAAATCCGGTTAGGGGAACTTGGCGATTAATTTGATGATCCTCGAACATTTTACCTTTAGTATTCTTTGCATACCGCCGTTGAGACAGGCTTTTGGGGGTTGAAGAACTTAACACAATATATATGAAAAAAAATAAAATAAAAAGTATTAATACTAAAGAATTTAATTATTTTTTATTTATAGATGGTTCTTATATAGCAATTCAGGTAAACGTGTAGGTTCTAAAGGGTTTAGCTGAGTTACATTATTTATAAATTTTCGGATACTTCTATTTATAGGTGGTTGAAGGTGTACTTGTTAGTAAGATTTTTAATAGAAGAAATCTGAATAGAGTTATGAAATGCGTACAAATCGCCCGGCGCCCTCGAATAGATAAATTGAGGTAAGTCGTAACATAGTAATGCTAGTAGAAACTGGTGTTAAGTATAATA